CATGTTTTCTTAAACCTCCCATAAGAACCATATTCTGACTTTTATCTGGAGAATATCCAACAATAGCTTCCATCGAATGAATAATAGATCCAGATCCTAAAAACAACAATGCTTTCGAATAAGCATGAGTAATCAAATGAAATAAAGCAGCTCGATAGGAACCCATACCTAAAGCTAACATCATATAACCCAATTGAGACATTGTAGAATAAGCTAAACCTCTCTTAATATCTTTTTGAGCAAGAGCTAAAGTAGCTCCTAAAAATAATGTTATTATACCTATTAAAGATATTATATTTAATATATAAGGTATAACTATGAAAAGAGGAAGAAGCCTAGCTACAAGAAAAATTCCTGCTGCTACCATGGTAGCAGCATGTATAAGAGCTGAAATAGGGGTAGGCCCTTCCATGGCATCGGGTAACCAGACATGAAGGGGAAATTGAGCAGATTTAGCAACTGCGCCAGCAAATAATAGGAAAGCACAGAAAGTAACAAATAAAGGATTAACTTCATTATTATAAACCAAATTATTGAATATTTCAAACAAATCCCGAAATTCAAAACTACCTGTTATCCAATAAAAACCTAAAATTCCTAATAATAACCCAAAATCTCCAACACGATTAGTTACAAACGCTTTCTGACAAGCATTCGCCGCACTGGGTCGGGTGAACCAAAAACCTATTAATAGATAAGAACACATTCCAACCAATTCCCAAAAAATATAAATTTGTATTAAATTAGAACTAGTAACTAATCCCAACATTGAAGTATTGAAAAAACTCATATAAGCAAAAAATCTCACGTATCCTCGATCATGAGACATATAATTATCACTATAAATAAGAACCATAACCCCAACACTAGTGATTAATATTGACATAATAGAAGTAAGTGGGTCAATTAAGGAGCCGAACTCTAAAGAAAAATCATTATTGATGGTCCAAGACCATACATATTGATAGACAGAATTGTTATTTAGTTGCTGAATAAAGAAATGGGCTGAAAAAATCATAACTATACTTAATAATAAAACACTCGGAAAAGCCCACATACGGCGAAGATTTTTAGTTGCCGTTGGAAAAAGTAGAAGTCCTGCTCCTATTAACATAGGAACTGGAAGGGGAATGAACGGTATGATCCATGAATATTGATATGTATATTCCATATAAAAATAAATAAAAAAATAAAAATAAATAAAAAAATTATCTTAATTAATTGTTTCTGATTCACCAATTCTTATTTCTTTTCTTTTGAAAGCGGTCGATTAATAAAAAAATTAAGATATATAAAATACAACTTAAATAGAATTTCATTTTCCAACCTTAATTATTCGGAATCTTTCCAAACTACTTCAAATATTTCAAATGAAGATGAAGAATTAGGGTTAGTCAAATGATATAAACAAGTTACGAGCGAAAAATAAATATGTACTTTAATTTATTATTAGTTTATTATTAATATTGAATTGTTAATATGAAATTTTATGAAGATAAAAACGAAAAATTGCAATTTCGATCTAATTATTACGTAATACAATAATTTATTTATATCTATAGAGCAAGGCTAAATAATGACAGCAAAAAGGTAATCATAGGGCCCATAACTTGACTCATAAAACCTATTTATTGCAGTTTGGTTCGGTTATTCCCAATCATTAACTAATTTTTTTAGAACTAATGTCTTCGATTACAATAAAAACTATTTAAAAGAAATGCTTTGCTATCCTAGACTTTTTTATGTAAAATAAAAAAGGAGGGGCAAAAAAAAAAATGGCTTTTATTTTAGTTTTCGAAAGTGTTTTGGATATTTTAATCAATTAACTACATAAGACCATTCGAATTTAAAAATTAAAATTAAATGTCCTCTTTCTTCGAACTTGACCCATTTTTTTTAATATAATAAAAAAAAAAATTATTACAGTTTTTTTTTTTTTAATCTTAAGCGGAAGAGGAATTGAGTTTTTAAACCTTTCCAGGTAGTTTTTAAACCTTTCCATGTATTTTATTACATGTAAGAATGTAACATGACAAAAATAGAAAGTAAAGACCCCAAATCCCTTTTGTTTGTATTTTTGATTTTATCAACTTCAATCTATTCTATTTGGCATAGTAGATCGTATTGTTCTTAGTAATATTTTAAATAATTTTTCCAAACACTAAGGGAATGCAATTTCTAGAATAACTAGCTAGAGATATAGTAAAGAACAATTGATTTTGAACACTAGATGTCTTTCACATCCAACCGATGAACCGATTATAATTTTTAAATGGCAGTTCCAAAAAAGCGCACCTCTAGTTCCAAAAAACGTATTCGTAAAAATCTTTGGAAAAAGAAAGGATATTGGGCAGCATTGAAAGCTTTTTCATTAGCGAAATCTCTTTCTACCGGTAACTCAAAAAGTTTTTTTTGTGTGACAAATAAATAATTAACCAATAGACTAAATAATATGAATAGTTCTAATTCAAAAAAATGATTCTAATTTTTGTTAGAATTTTTTTTTTGTAAAATTTACAAATTATCAAGAATATAAATAATATTAATCTAATAATAATAGATTATTATCTAAATTAATATTTCATTTTTATTAAAACAAAATGAATTCCATTTTATATTGTTATTGCTATTAGAGAATGGAATTCATTTTGTTATTTTTTAGTTCGAGCCATGGCAAAATTATCTCGTTACAAATGTTCCTTTTATTTTCAGGAGACCATAAATTAAATAAAGTAAAGTAATAAAAAAGTAATAAACTAAAAAATGAAAAATCCCGTTGTTAGTTAACTTAAAAAAAGGATACTCTAAAATAAAAATAACTAATAAACAAAAGATAAGATTATTAATATTATTCAAGAAAACGTTTAGATTAAATGCCTGATTTTGAAACAAATTTTTAGTCATCAATTTGAATATTTCCTAAAAAAATATTGAATTAACCCTCCCAATCTCGACGATTGAATAAAAATAGGTTATTATGATTTTGAATAAGCCGCTATGGTGAAATCGGTAGACACGCTGCTCTTAGGAAGCAGTGCTAGAGCATCTCGGTTCGAGTCCGAGTAGCGGCATGGCTTTTTCTAAAAGAGTAAGCCCTATAATGAATTCAATTCCCTATTTCAATTCCTATAATTGAGAACCCCTTTAATAAATTTTATGATAGTTTCAACTTTAGAGCGTATATTAACTCATATATCCTTTTCGATCATTTCAATTGTAATTACAATTCATTTGATAACTTTATTTGTCGATGAAATCGTAGGACTATATGATTCATCAGAAAAGGGCATGATAGCTACTTTTTTCTGCATAACAGGATTATTAGTTATTCGTTGGATTTATTTTGGGCATTTACCATTAAGCAATTTATATGAATCATTAATTTTTCTGTCGTGGGGTTTTTCCATTATTCATATGATTCCGTATTTTAAAAAACATAAAAACCATTTAAGCGCAATAACGGCGCCAAGTGTTATTTTTACCCAGGGTTTCGCTACTTCAGGTCTTTTAAATGAAATGCATCAATCTGCAATATTAGTACCGGCTCTCCAATCGCATTGGTTAATGATGCACGTAAGTATGATGGTGTTGAGCTATGCAGCTCTTTTGTGTGGATCATTATTATCACTAGCTCTTCTAGTCATTACATTTCGAAAATCCATAAGGGTTTTTAGTAAAAGCAAGAATTTGTTAACTGAGCAATTTGCCTTTGGTGAGATTCAATACGTGAATGAAAGAAACAATGTGTTAAAAAACACTTCTTTGATTTCTTCTCAGAATTATTACAGATATCAATTAATTCAACAATTGGATCGATGGAGTTATCGTATTATTAGTTTAGGATTTATCCTTTTAACCATAGGTATTCTTTCGGGAGCAGTATGGGCTAATGAAGCATGGGGATCCTATTGGAATTGGGATCCAAAAGAAACTTGGGCATTTATTACTTGGACCATATTTTCGATTTATTTACATATTCGAACAAATAAAAATTATGAAACTCAAAATTCTGCAATTGTGGCCTCAATGGGCTTTCTTATAATTTGGATATGTTATTTTGGGGTTAATCTATTAGGAATAGGGTTGCATAGTTATGGTTCATTTACATTACCATCTAATTGAATCTAATTGAATTTAAAGTACTTGACAACGAGAAGCCTAGGGCAGCATACATATAGATATGAAACCCTTATATCAACCATCAAGAACCATTTGAATCATTCCATTTCCATTACTTGATTCAAATGGTTCTCAAAATGTCAAAATATCTGGTTCTATTTTTATAATAGAATTCCAATTTTTTTATTTAACTTAAAAGCTGAAAAAGACTTTTTTTGGACAATGAACGATTTTTAAAATCATCGTATTTTTTTTTTGGTTTATTGACAAAAACTATCTATAAAAAAAATTTGATAGAATAGCTTCGACCTTGTCAATTGATAATGAGAAAACGAAATCGGGATAAATACCAATACCTATTACCGGTAAAAGGATCGAAATCGAAATAAATAACTCGCGCGGTCCAGAATCAAAAAAATAAGAGTTTTTGGGGACATTAAAAAGCTTGTATCCATAGAACATCTGGCGTAACATAGATAATGAATAAATAGGAGTTAATATCATTCCAATTGCCATTACAAAAGTAATTAAGATTTTTGTTATTAAAAGATATTTTTGGCTAGTAAGTATTCCAAAAAAAACTACCAATTCGGCAACAAAACCGCTCATGCCCGGTAATGCAAGCGAAGCCATTGATAAGATACTGAAAGTCGTGAATATTTTTGGAATTGAGACGGCCATTCCGCCCATTTCGTCGAGGTAAACAAGTCGTATTCTATCATAACTCGTTCCGGCCAAGAAAAAAAGTGCAGCGCCAATAAATCCGTGAGAAATTATTTGTAAAATGGCCCCGTTGAGCCCTGTATCGCTTATAGAACCAATTCCTATAATTATGAAACCCATATGAGATACAGAAGAATAGGCTATTCTTTTTTTTAAATTACGCTGACCCGGAGATGTTAAAGCTGCATAGATAATTTGAATTGTGCCTACTATCATCAACCAGGGAGAAAATACAGAATGGGCATGGGGTAATAATTCCATATTGATCCGAACCAACCCATACGCTCCCATTTTTAATAAGATTCCGGCTAAAAGCATACAAGTACTATAATGTGCCTCTCCATGGGTGTCTGGTAACCATGTGTGTAGGGGTATGATCGGTGATTTGACAGCAAAAGCAATAAGAAATCCAATATAAAATATTATTTCCAGTGCTACAGGATACGATTGATTAGCTGATGTTTCAAAATTTAATGTCGGTTCATTGGAGCCGTATAAACCAATACCCAGAACTCCTATTAATAAAAAAACTGAACCTCCAGCAGTGTACAAAATAAATTTTGTAGCTGAATACAAACGTTTCTTTCCACCCCACATGGATAGAAGTAGATAAACGGGAATTAGTTCTAACTCCCACATGATGAAAAAAAGTAAAAGGTCTTGAGAAGAAAATAGTCCTATTTGACCGCTATACATTGCTAACATTAGGAAATGGAATAGTCGTGAATCTCGAGTAACGGGCCAAGCCGCTAAAGTAGCTAAAGTTGTGATAAAGCCTGTCAGTAAAATGGGTCCTATAGAAATTCCATCTATTCCCAATCTCCAGTAAAAATCAAAATAATTGATCCATTTATAATTCTCCGTTAGTTGCATTAACGGATCATCCAATTGGAAACGATAACCGAATGCATAGGTTGTTAGAAGGAGTTCTACTATACATATACATATAGTATACCACCTTATTACCTTATTTCCTCTATGAGGAAGAAAGAAAATTAAGGAACCCGCGGATATTGGCAAAACTACAACTAGGGTTAACCAAGGAAAATTATTCATAGTAAAAACAAAATAAACTTGGACCAGAAAAACCCGTGCTCGAAATAAATATATTTTGAGCGCGGGTTTTTGTCGGTAAAGGTAAAAAAATCAAATGGATTCGAGTAGGGTTTTCTGAAACGTATTAATAAGCTAGACCCATACTTCGAGTTGTTTCATGCCATAAATAAACGCGAACACTCAAGAAATCCGTTGGACAGGCAGATTCACATCTCTTACAACCGACACAGTCCTCTGTTCTTGGAGCAGAAGCTATTTGCTTAGCTTTACATCCGTCCCAAGGTATCATTTCTAATACATCAGTTGGGCAGGCTCGCACACATTGAGTACACCCTATACACGTATCATAAATCTTTACTGAATGTGACATTGGATCTATAAATTTTTAAACGTCAGAAATTTTCGATCTAGTAAACTTGTAAATGAATCATATATTTATACACCAGATGAATCAATAATTTACCAGAAATTTGGAAGCAATCTACTTCTGGATCAACCCAGACGATAGAACCAAGATACTTTGATTTCTTACATTTTCTAAAATATGGATTAGATTTAATGTATGGTCATGTTAATTAGAATTTATGCATATTGTAATTTCTATGATTAATACTACTTATTCAACAAATTCGATTGATTGATACGAGTTGATTTTCTGTTACGATAAATTGACGAAACAATGGCCGGTCCAATAGCTGCTTCAGCGGCGGCAATAGCTATAACAAAAATTGAGAAAATATTTCCTTTTAATTGCCGGCTATCAAAAAAATCAGAAAATGTTACGAAATTTATATTAACCGCATTCAGTATAAGTTCAAGACACATAAGGGCTCTAACCATATTTCGGCTTGTGATCAATCCATAGATACCGATAGAAAATAAGTAGGCACTCAAAACAAGTACATGCTCGAGCATCATTGACTAACTCCTTATCAATTTTGATTCATTTCAATATGAACTGAATAACAATTCAACAGATTCAATTGACTAGAATATAAAGTAAAGTGTGGAACAAATAAATATATTGTAAAATAAATATATTGTATTAGTAATAGATTAAATAAAAGAGTTTTTATTTTGACTTTTAGACATAACATAACCAATTTAAAAATGGAAGATAAAAAAATGTAATAACACAGAACAGAGTTGAATTTTGATTACTGTTGGAAATTCTAGAGATTTATTACTGGCGCGCTACCGCAATTGCGCCTATTAAAGCGACTAAAAGAATTATCGAAATGAATTCAAATGGAAGAAAAAAATCTGTTGATAAATGAATTCCAATTTGTTGACTATTACTTATCAAATCTTGCTCTATAATCTGGTTTGATCTTGCAGTCCAAATAATCCCGTACCATGACGTATCCGTAATACTAATCATTAGTAAAACAAAAATACTTGTACAAACAGGCAAAGTAATCCCATCCCCAACAGTCCAAAGATTAAAATCTTTGTAATCTTCTGAACCATTCATAAACATCACAGCAAATACAATTAAAACATTTATAGCTCCCACGTAAATAAGAAGTTGTGCAGCAGCTACAAAATAGGAGTTTAATAGAATATAAAATAAGGATATACAAACAAGAACCAGCCCCAATGAAAAGGCAGAATAAATGGCGTTGGTAAATAATACCACACCTATACCGCCTAGTATAAGACCCAATCCCAGAAAGACTAAAAGAAAGTCATGTATTGGTCCAGGCAAATCCATTATATGTAAAATAAGAGATAAATAAATCTAAATGTTTTTCATGACTTTATTGAGACCCGACCAGAATTTTTTTTTTTAATAATTTTTGAAAAATTCCTAATTAAATCCTAAGAAATGGGACTAAATGTAGGTACAATTATTGGGTTAATTTTATTCTTTATCTGAAGGAATAGGTCTAATCCGAAATTTTTTATTTCGAAATATATACAGATATATTAATTAATAGATTTTCAATCAAAATAAAGACTCGCTTCTTAATCAACCAATTAATAGTTGGAATTTCATTTATAGTTATTGACCAAACAAAACGAAAGAACCTTTATTTCTTTTAAATAAAAAAATCAAAACTGAACTTTAGTATTGTTAAAGTAATTAGAATTTATTCTTGAATCAAGAGATTTACTTATTTTTTATTTGAGGTGAATTAAAAATTGTTCGAATTGTATAATCGTCAACTACTGACATTGGTAAACGACCTAAAGCAATTTGATTATAATTTAATTCATGACGATCATAAGTAGAAAGTTCATATTCTTCAGTCATTGATAAACAATTTGTTGGACAATACTCAACACAATTACCACAAAATATACAGATTCCGAAATCAATACTGTAATTTAGTAATCGTTTCTTTCGAATATCTGTTTCCAATTTCCAATCAACAACGGGTAGATCTATAGGACATACACGAACACATACTTCACAAGCAATACATTTATCAAATTCAAAATGAATTCGACCACGGAAACGTTCCGCGGTGATTAATTTTTCATACGGATATTGAATAGTTACGGGTAAACGATTTGCGTGAGATAAAGTAATCATGAAACCTTGACCGATGTACCTTGCAGCCCGTACTGTTTGTTGACCATAATTCATGAACCCAGTTACCATAGAAAACATATCGTGAATATATATATATATATGAATAATTTTATGTTTGTTTATTTCTCTTGTTTGAGACAAATTATGAATATAGAATATTCCTTTACAGCGAAAAGAGTTGGGAAGAAGTTGTTAATAATAGATTACCGAGAGAGATCGGTAAAAGAAATTTCCATCCAAGATTTAATAGTTGGTCCATTCTTAGCCTCGGCAAAGTCCATCTTGTTGTGATAGGAATGAACAAGAACAAATAAGTTTTAGTTAATGTAATAAAGATACCAATCGTCGCTTCAAAGACTCCACCCAATTTATTTATTTCAAAAAACTCAGAAACATATATGTCTGGAATAGATATATTCCATCCTCCCAAGTAAAGAACTGTTACAAATAATGAAGAAACTAATAGGTTTAGATAAGAAGCAACATAAAATAAACCAAATTTTATACCCGAGTATTCGGTTTGATAACCTGCTACTAATTCTTCTTCTGCTTCTGGTAAATCAAAAGGTAATCTCTCACATTCTGCTAGGGAAGAGATGAGAAAAATGATAAACCCTATAGGCTGACGCCATAAATTCCACCCCCCAAAACCATATTTTGATTGCGCCTCAACTATATCAATTGTACTTGAACTGTTAGATAATCATAGTCGGTGATACCATCACTGTTACCATCGCTATTACAGAACCGTACATGAGATTTTCATCTCATACGGCTCCTTAAAGGCCATAAATAAATCTAAGGACCAGGTAAGTATTATTTTATCTTGATACATTTGTAGGATGGATAAGGTCAAATCTTATTGGACGGTCCAAAATTAGACCAATAGAATTCTGTCTGTTATAATTATTAGTTTTAAATAATTGTTATTTTAATAATTAAATAATTAAAAAAATTAATAATAAAATAATAAAAAAAAAAAAAAAACAAAGTACTTCTGAATTGATCTCACCCCTTCTTTAAAAAATTTTAATTCTTCTTTGTTGAGTAATAACTTAATTCTTCAATAAAATACTTCTTGTAGAAATATAACTAACATAATTAACCCGTCATTTTTACTTACGAAAAAAAATTCCATATTAATTCATGAATTATGATATATATTCTATATATATATATATGAATATAGAATACGAATATGGAAAAGGATAAAAAAGATATATTTTTTTATTGGAATTGGGTTTCTTTCTCTTTTTTTTTTTTCGTTCCTATTCTTCTTTCTATTTCTTAAAAAAAGAGGGCTTACAAAATAAAGGATTTTTTCGTTCCCAATAGTTATGTATTTCATCGGTGGATAGGAGCATACTCTGGATTGGAATAGTGTCTTGGGGAGTACTTCCTAATAATTTCTACTAACTTTAAGCCCCAATTAGTATTCGTTGTTTGTATATTATGTAAAAAAGCCCTTTTTGGATAATTTACATAATTTCCATTTCCATTACAAATCCGTTACATATCTTGGTGTTTCTAACCATCCACTCGTTTTTGTTCAACCCTCCGTTATGATAATACATGTATGTTAATCCATACAAATGATAGTGAAAAATCAATACGGTGGATCTTTTGAGCCCGCTTCAAGTCAGGATGACTAATCGACCAATCTTGGGGTAAACGATTTCTTATGTTTATGTTTATTTTCGCTTAACTCTTTAACTCTTATACATGGAAAATGAGACTCAATATTTTTACTGCGAATTTATATATTCTAAATTATATAATATATATAAGCTGTTTTCTTTCACTCAATATAACTATTTTATTGAATTTTTCAATCTGAATAATGAATAAAAAAAAAATGAAGATCTCTAACCCTACTCAATTCATTCCACCGTTTTCCTCGAAAGGAGGAATAGAGAAAGGTTTATGTCTATATATCAACGAATCGCACGTAGAGATATTGATAACACACATAAAGTTAATGGTATTTCATAACTAATTGATTGAGCAGCAGCTCGTAGACCACCTAGAAAGGAATATTTATTATTTGACCCGTATCCTGACATAAGAAGTCCAATGGGAGCAATACTTGAAATGGCAATCCATAAAAAAACACCAATATTGAGATCCGCTAAAACAAGGCGATACCCAAATGGAACTACTAAATAGGTTAGTAAAATGGATATAACTGCTATGGATGGACCGATACTGAATAAACGAGTATCCCCTCTAGATGGAAAAAGATTTTCTTTGAAAAGAAGTTTTGTCCCATCTGCTAGAGCTTGAAGAACTCCCAAAGGGCCGGCGTATTCAGGTCCAATACGTTGTTGTAGTCCCGCGGATATTTCTCTTTCTAACCATACAATTACCAGTACGCCTATTGTGATTCCCAATACAAGAGTCAAAATAGGAATAAGTAACCATATAATTCCATAGACCCCCTTTAAAAATTCCAATCTAGAAAAATAATCGATCTCTTGTAATTCTAGTGTATCTAGTGTATCAATTATCATTTCAACGATCAACTTCTCCCATAATGATATCTATACTACCTAGTATTGTCATAATATCAGCCAATTTCATTCTTTTAACTAACTGAGGAAGAATTTGCAAATTGATAAAACCCGGCGGTCGAATTTTCCATCTCCAAGGAAAACCACTCCGATCCCCTATCAGAAAAATCCCCAATTCGCCTTTTGGAGCTTCGACTCGCACATAAAGTTCTTGTTTCGGCAATTCAAATGTAGGAGAAGGTTTTTTACTAATAAAGCGATATTCAAAATCATTCCATTCTGGATTCCTTTCTCTATCAAAGTAGCGGATTTCTAAATTCTCATATGGTCCCCCCGGAATTCCTTCGAGAGCCTGTTGAATAATTTTTACAGATTCCACCATTTCACCAATTCGGACTAGATAACGAGCCAATGAATCCCCTTCTTTTTGCCACTGTACTTCCCAATCAAATTCGTCATAACACTCATACTGATCAACTTTACGAAGGTCCCATTGTATTCCGGACGCTCGCAGCATTGGTCCTGATAAACCCCAGTTTATTACTTCCTCCCGACCAATAATGCCTACCCCCTCGACTCGTTCTAAAAAAATAGGATTGCGTGTAATAAGTTGTTGATATTCAGCAACCCTTATTAAAAAATAATCGCAGAAATCCAAACATTTATCTATCCAGCCATAAGGGAGATCAGCCGCCACCCCTCCGATCCGAAAATAATTATGCATCATTCTCATACCGGTGGCAGCTTCGAATAGATCATATACTAATTCTCTTTCTCTGAAAATATAGAAAAAAGGAGTCTGTGCACCAATATCCGCCATAAAAGGGCCGAGCCATAACAGATGAGAAGCTATACGACTCAACTCCAACATAATTATTCTTATATAGCTGGCTCTTTTAGGTACTTGAATATTTCCCAGCTGTTCCGGTCCATTTACTGTTATTGCTTCTGTGAACATAGTAGCTAAATAATCCCAACGTGTTACATAAGGCAAATATTGTATAATTGTTCGGTTTTCCGCAATTTTTTCCATCCCTCGGTGTAAATAACCCAATATTGGTTCACAGTCAATAACATCTTCACCATCTAGAGTAATGATAAGTCGAAGAACACCATGCATTGATGGATGGTGGGGACCCATACTGACTACCATCAGGTCTTTTCTTGTAGCTGGTATATTCATAGGTTTTTCCTTAATTCACTCTTTCATGAATTGAATTGCTGAAAACGAAAAAAAGTTCATTCAAATTCACGATCTAATAAATCAAATAATTCAAAATGCTTCTTCAAATTAACGAGTTTTTGATTCACGAATATCCAACCGATTAATCAATTCTTTATAACCTATTCTATTTTTCTTTGACAAATAAGATAGTAGGCGTTGGCGTTTTCCCAGAATTTTACGTAGACCTCTCTGAGATAAATAGTCTTTTTTGTGTAATTGTAAATGGGAAGTAAGTCTTCGTATCCTATTGGTGAAACTAAATATTTGAAATTCAACAGAACCCCTATTTTCTTCTTTTTCTTCTTGTGAAATAACTGAGATGAATGGATTTTTTACCATAAAACGAACCCCCCTTCTTTTTTTAAGTTTTAAAATATTTTGATTGATAGATATTTTTATTGATCAGTAATAATAATGGCACTTGGTTTAGTTTGGTATAGAGAATAATCTTAATTTCGGTCTAATTTCGACTTTTATTAAATCAAATTAAATCAATCCTATTTTAATTTCAAAATTTGAAAAGGTATCACAGTATACAAAGGTATACAAAAGGATGGTTGTTTTCCATCCTCCAAAACGATAAAAACTTAGTCCTAAAATCAGACGATTTTATTGATTCATTTCTAGATCGAATTGATATGTTATTGAATTAGTATCATGTATCAGAATAGAATCTAAGACATTGAATGTGCGCACCTCTTTGTCGTCATAGACCCGCTGTGTTATGGGAAAGATAGCAAAAATTTACTAGTAATGGATTTTCAATCGCGGATACATATGTATCCTTACCATACCGAAACGACTGCCGTTATTGCTATCAAACCAATACCGATTCATACAAGCTAAATCTTCTAATCGATAATTTGGCCATAGAAATAACTTTAAGTTAATAAGTTTCTTTTTATATCCTTTGTTTTTATCCAAAACTTGACTGTTTACCTTATTCCCATTCCCATTCCCTAATGCTGAATTTTTATGCATATCATTTCTATTCCTAGAATTGAAACAAATTAGAATTCTAAATTCTCTCCGAAGTCTAGGTGATAAAATATTTTCAGGAACAAACAAATCATAATGATTTTTATCTCTATTTCCAGTCATCTTTTTATATTTGGTAATGACTTCATCAGAATTCTTATCAATATGGGTTTTTTCTCTGTATTTTTGATTCATTTTGTGTTTACTTTGATGAACCGATGAAATACCAATGGTTTGATACATAATAAATTGCCCATCATTTTTTATAGATAGACGAATTGGTTCAATAATCAAAATTCCTCTTTTGATGAATTCCGTAAGAGTTAAATTTTTCTGAATCACCAGAATATCAAGACTCATTTCTCCTCTTTGAATAGAGGATATAGTTATTTCTCTTGGATTTATCAGTCTAAGCAGGAGACAATATACTTTGATGTTATTGATTATTTTTTTATTTAAAATATCATCCCATCGCAATTGAAAATGAAAATACCTTTTTAGTAAGAAATCAAACTCCGCTTTTGTATTGTTCTTGTATTGTTTTTTATTTTTTTGTTTTTTCATCTCCGAGTCCGTATAATCTTCTTCAACATCTTTTTCTTGGTTTGAAAGAGCAGATTCAAGGTTTGCTTGGTCCGCTGATTCTTTTTGCTCTTTATTTCGTTTTTTTAATTCAAGAGATTTTTTTTCATTGGAGGATATAAAAAGATCTTTTTTTTTATTTCTAGCAATGCTTTTGTTTTCAATATCAGTAACGTTTTCATTTATATTAGAATCTAAAAGAAGTAATTTTTTTGGTATAACCCACGGTTTAGTTTTATACAAATTATAAAGTATCAAAAATTCGGAGAAGAACCAACGTTCAAGATTTGATATGGGGCGGTTTAATATTTCTTCATTCATTCCCATCCAATCCAAAAATTTTTTTTGATTAGATAAATAGATTTCTTGATCTTGATGAATTGTGAGATCAAAAAAATTTTGCTTATTCAGTTTATCAATTATTGAATAATCATTAAGTTTATCCTTAGTACATTTTTTATTACTGTTTGGGTCAGTATCAATATTGATCCAAGCTTCAATATTGATTTTCTTTCTAAGACAAAAATGGATGATTCTCCAATCAAAATATTTTCTATCCAGATTTTTATCCATATCTGTAATATCATGTTGTACTCGATCATTATTGATAGGGATAATAGGAATACCTTCCATCATATAAAAAGATTTTAGTTTATTTGTGTTGGAGTTCGAAAAAACTTCTTGGTTGTTTTTTACGTGTAATGACAATTCATAAATTGATGAGTACTTCGTATTTTCAGAATTAATAGATTTATATGCTAACCGATCATATTTATATTGTTTTTTAAAATTCTCTTTTTCATTCAGTAATGAAGCCTTTTCAAAATTTTTTAGTTTTTCGTAGTGAATAAATTTCGTTTTTTTAGATGAGTTACTTAAATCCTTATTTTTATTCATATAATGGTGATTGAATCTATTTCGCCATTTTTGTGGTACTAGTCTAGACCATCTAATGTGAGATATATCATATTGATAATGATTCCTTAACCAATTTGTCCATTGATTTATTCCAGAATTCTGACAATTCTTATGTCTCAATTGAGAAAGAAAAAGTTCTTGTGTTCCAACAAAATAACCCCTTATTTCATTCTTAATAAAAGGAGCTGCTCCATTATATTGCAAGACAGATTTTAACTTATAAAAATCCAAATTGACAAATTGGGTTTGTGACAGTTTGTAAAATACATAGGCTTGTGAAAAGTAGGATAAGTCACAAAAAGTATTTGAATTTTTTTTACTAATATTAGTATTATATAGTGCCTTTTTTATAGTCGAAATAAAATGAATTAAACTTTGATTTTTTTTATCCATTTTTTCTTGATTTGTTTCATTATCGGTAATGTATTTATTAATAATTTTTTTTATTGAGTCACGAAATGGTTGTGTATTGATCCTAGGAATATTAATGATCCACAGAAAGATATCTATGTATATCCTTTCAATGAAAAATTTTATAAAATAATGTGATTTGCGTATTAGTCGAGCATTTTTTCTTTTTAATATCTGCCAAATATTTTTTTGTGCTTTCAACCTTTTATTATCATCACTTATTTTGTTAAAACTAATATTTCGATCCGGAATTCTAAATCCGCCCTTTTTTTCATTTGTAATTTTTTCTATTTGATTTATGATCGTGTTTGTTCTATCAGTTAGATCCTGCATTTTTTTTTCTGTCAACGAATAATTTGTCCAATTCCGAGGTATAGTTTCAATGGACGATGGTATAGTTTCAATGGACGATTCAGGAATCATCAGATTACTTATTATCAAATCTTTTTTAGTTTTACTCAATTCATATACTTTTCTTTTTCTCAATCCAAATAATAGAATTGGATTTATTTTTGATAGTTCTTTTTTTATTTCTTTAAAAAAAAGAATCCTTTTAATGACCCATTTTTTTATTTCTTTTGAAACATTTAGAAACAATTTTGTTTTTTCTTTAAAAATTTTTAGAATTAGAAAACATTTCTTTTTCAATTTTCTAATTTTTCTTTTGAGTTCTTTAAAAATGGGTTCAAAAAATGATTCTTGTTTTCTGGAAGAATCAAAAGGGAATTCTGCTTCCATTCCAAAAATTGTTAAAAAACAAGAATCATTTTTTGAATCTTTCTTTTTCATTGGATCGTTATAAGGGGCTCGTGGATTCGATCTATGCCAAGGTTTCAGACGAAAAGGAAATAGGATCTTAATCTGAATACCGTCTGTTAACCAATCTTTTGGAAATTCTTTTTCTGATAATTGAACGCCATTATAGGTGCATTTAACATACATTTCTCGATTCCAATCCTTAAAATCTTCGGACCATTCAGGAAATTGAAATAATAGCATACGGACGATATTTTTAAATATTATCAATGAAGGCAATATAATATATTTTCTAAGAATCGATTGGGTTACTAATAAAAAACCTCTTATTACTTGAGCAAGTAAAATACTATCCCAGGCTTCCGCTATTTCTATACGTACTTTCTCCTTTCTTTTTGCTTCTTCTTTTTTATCTTCTTCCTTTTTTTTCTCACTTTCTTCTGTGGTTTTCTCTTTAGAATCCGAAATTTTGAGTTCTGTGTTTGTCCACATACCATTTCTAAAAATTCGGTTTATACGTTCGGAAATATCAAAAGAAAAAAAAGGGGATTTGTTTATTCGGTCTAAAAAGAGGGGGGAATGCACGTCTGCCTCAAAGAATTTCCAAGTAACGATTTTACGTCTTTGAGCACGTATAGAGCCTTTGATTAGGTCTCGACGAAAATCTGATTGTTGTGAATAACGTATCAAAGCAACTTCGTCTGTTTGATCAGTATCATTAGTTTCTTGGGTATTACTATAAGTATCAGTATTCTCTTGGTTATCAGTAAAAATAACTACACTTTTTGCTTTTCTTGAGCGAATCTGATGATTCTCTATCTCACCCTCCTCGGTTTCTCCGTCCTCTTGTTCCCAATCAGCAATTAATTTGTATGACCAGCGAGGGATTTTTTTATGTATTTCTTTTAATGCAATAGATTTTTTTTTTATCGTTTTCTCGTTTGGAAGAGTTCTATCTGCATCAAATAAAAATTTTAAAACTTTTATTCTATCTTCTGAATCAATTCTTACTTGTTCATGTTCAGGAACTATAAAAGGTCTTTTAAAATTTAAACTTGATGTTGATTTTACAGCAAATTCATTGATTAAGTTCAATAAATAATCCATTTGCTTTGCGCATGCTTTTGTATCAAATGAATTTGGTTTCTGTTCAAATTCTAGGCGATTAATAATCAAAAGGATACTATGAATCTTATTTATCAAAAACTTTTCTATAGAATTTTTTCTAGAAATTTCCTTTTTAATTGAAAGTGAAAACAATTTTTTGATTCGTCCACGATAGGGTCCATTTATGAAAGGATCATATATTTGGGGTAAATATTCTTTTTTAGTCTTATCATTACACAACCGAGTTCTTTTTTCGAGTACATTCAGAACAATGGATTCGTTAATGAGAGTTTGAGCTAAATTTTTATCGAGAGTTTTTACTCTATTTATAAAAAGTTTTCTTATATTTTTCTGTTTATGTTCATTGTTATAACTCCACTGATTAAAAAATTCATTAGAGGGGACTTTTTCCTTTGGGAACAGAGATGTCTTTCTTTGCATCATTTCCAAAAAAGTTGCCAAACTCGGGGGGTACGTAAAAGCTATTCTTTCTTTTCCATCACTTTGACATGTATAAAAAAAATATTGTGACATTTCAGTTCTTACAGCCTCTTCAAATTGATCGTTTTTTATATA